CATTCGAAGAACACGGGGACTAGTTGAAGTAATGAGCCTCCCAAGATTGGGAGGCTCATTACTTCAATTGAGATAATGAAAAATCATTTCATCTTTTTAGTTGGAACTTTACTTTTTAGTTGGAACTTTAGGTGGTTCTCGAAAAAAGATAGCGAAAAAAATTATCCCTAGAGTCGAGACTAAAAGGAATGTATAAACCAATGCTTCCATAGATTCGATCGTGGTTTACAATTATAACTTCCCTACCTGTTTGTTTTTTATTTTTTTTGGGGGGGGGGGATCGTCTCGAAAGAGCAAGAGTGAAAAAAGCGTTGATTCAAATCCATTTCGGTAGTCTATATAAAAGCCCCCCCAAAAAATAGAGGGGAAAGATACCAAAGCGGTCTTGTATCAGACTGCCTGTCTTCTTGTAGTTGGATCCCCAAGTTTTTGGAATGCTCCAAACTCGACTTGAGCATCCAAATCTGGGTCAATACCAGCAAAAACATCTCTGAACAAGGTTCTAGCACCATGCCAAATGTGTCCGAAGAAGAAAAGCAAAGCAAACGAAGCATGCCCGAAAGTAAACCAACCCCTTGGACTGCTACGAAAAACACCATCGGATTTCAAAGTCGCACGATCTAATTCAAAAATTTCACCCAATTGAGCGCGTCTAGCATATTTTTTCACAGTAGCAGGATCGCTATAACTGACTCCATTGAGTTCGCCGCCATAGAACTCAACGGTTACACCTACTTGTTCAACACTATACTTCGATTCCGCCCTTCTAAAAGGAACATCAGCTCTAACAATTCCGTCGCCGTCTACTAAAACGACTGGAAATGTTTCAAAAAAAGTAGGCATACGACGTACAAAAAGCTCACGCCCTTCTTTATCTCTAAAGATAGGGTGTCCTAACCACCCAACCGCTATTCCATCTCCGTTATCCATTGAGCCTGCCCTGAATAATCCCCCTTTTGCCGGATTATTGCCGATATAATCATAAAAAGCTAATTTTTCAGGAATTTTGGACCAGGCTTCTGAAAAACTTTGATTTTCTGCTAGCCCGGCGCTAACTCTTCGATATATCTCTTGCTGGAAGTAACCCTGATCCCATTGATAACGAGTGGGACCAAATAATTCAATGGGGGTAGTTGCTGAACCATACCACATAGTTCCAGCAACAACAAAAGCTGCAAAAAAAACAGCCGCGATACTACTGGAGAGTACGGTTTCAATATTTCCCATACGCAATCCTTTGTATAGACGTTGTGGCGGTCGGACGCTAAGATGGAATAGACCTGCTAATATGCCCAACGTACCTGCTGCAATATGATGAGAAGCTATTCCTCCCGGAACAAAAGGATCAAAACCTTCCACGCCCCACGACGGATTTACAGGTTGTACTTTTCCCGTTAGTCCATAAGGATCGGACACCCATATTCCAGGACCGTACAAGCCTGTTACATGAAATGCACCAAAACCAAAGCAAGCCACCCCGGAGAGAAATAAATGAATTCCAAAGATCTTGGGCAAATCCAAAGAAGGTTTTCCTGTCCGTTCATCACAAAATATTTCTAGATCCCAATAGACCCAATGCCAGATAGCTGCCAAAAAGCATAACCCAGAAAACACAATATGTGCCCCAGCTACACCTTCGTAACTCCAAATACCCGGATTGGTTAGAGTCCCTCCTGTGATACTCCAACCTCCCCACGAATTGGTTATTCCTAAACGAGTCATGAAGGGTATAACGAACATACCCTGTCTCCACATTGGATCAAGAACAGGGTCAGAAGGATCAAAAACTGCTAATTCATACAGAGCCATCGAGCCCGCCCAACCAGCAACCAGAGCTGTATGCATTATATGAACGGAAAGCAACCGACCGGGATCATTCAATACAACGGTATGAACACGATACCAAGGCAAACCCATGGAAAATACCCCTTTATCAAAGAAAAATAGACACTACGTAACTTTATTGCATTGGAAAAGACTATACTATGACTATCCTATGGACCTCCCTTGTTCAGTGGATTATTTCCTAACAAGGGTTAGGTTACTATTTATTCTATTCTGTTCGTAATAATGGAATAATTCTGTTCGTAGGAACAAAGAGAAGCAGATTTATTCTATACTCGATAAGTACCAATACGCAATGGGGGGTTGATGCCATTTTCTATGAGTAAATGCGTCCATCCTTATTTATCATTAGAAGGCTCTATTCGTAAAAATTTTCCTTTATTTATTTTGTCTTTCTTTCTGAATTTTTCTAATCTATGGATAAAATAAATATGATAAAGCCACTATTATAAAGACAATAAAACCATATTGTTACGTTTCCACATCAAAGTGAAATATAGTATTTTAGTTCTTTTTTTTTTTCAATTTATGCCTATTGGTGTTCCAAAAGTACCTTTCCGAAGTCCTGGAGAGGATGATGCAGCTTGGGTTGACGTATAGTGCGACTTGTCAGATATATTGGGTCATATGGGATTTCCCCGTTATCTCCCCCGGTCGAGATATCCTCTGTTTCGCCCAAGAAAGAGAAATTGAATCATCCAAAAATTGGAGCGTGAAGTGCAATTAGATGCATTGTTTGGGGGGATTCGTAGTACTATTATCAATTAGAATAATTTATGGTTGGCTTTGGTTGGACTAAGAAAATGAAGTATCCAGGCTCCGTTTAGAAAAAACCCAATTAGGAATATATCTATAATTACTAGATGTATCATAAATTATTCCTGTTTGTTATTTTTAAAGTCATAACAAAAAGAAATGGTGATGGGAAGATTTGTCCTATATGTGCAAATCAAAATCGGGCGGATCTTTACCCGGAGTAGAGCATAAACCTAAAAAGATGAAAGAGACCCATTCAGGAACAAGAAAATACCATCGTGATTTGGATTGAATCTCGATGAAACAATACATCAATGAGAAGTTAATTCGATAAGTTTATTGACTTTTTTCTATTATAAGGAAGAAAGAAAAGAAGTCAAAATTCGTCTTTATTGAAAAATCGAAGAAAAATTAGAAGTTAGAAAAAACCTGCTATGAAAAAGAGTAGGAAAAAGGAAAGAGGACTGGAATCTCTACATTGATTCTTTTTTTTCGCAATTTTTTTTTGAACCGTATGCATCAAAAGGTGCATGTACGGTTCCTAAGGGATACAATTTGACCCTAATCAACCGACTTTATCGAGAAAGATTACTTTTTTTAGGCCAAGAAGTTAATAGCGAGATATCGAATCAACTTATCGGTCTTATGGTATATCTCAGTATCGAGGATGATACCAAAGATCTGTATTTATTTTTAAACACTCCTGGCGGATGGGTACTGCCTGGAGTAGCTATTTACGATACTATGCAATTTGTGCGACCAGAGGTCCATACAATATGCATGGGATTAGCCGCGTCAATGGGATCTTTTATCCTGATTGGAGGAGCAATTACCAAACGTCTAGCATTCCCTCACGCTTGGCGCCAATGAGGTTTTTTTATTTGAGAGAAAAAAGAAAACTATGCCTTCGCCATATGAATATTAAGTAATAATAGCATGGCACTTCGAATTCGATATGAAAAATTTTTGTTTTGTATGGTTTTTTTAAAGATTAGATTATGTATCGAGAGAGTAGTATGAGATAAAAGGTATTCCCGATTTTCTCTTATCTATCGGGAGTCCAGTTTAGCGTCACAAACTTTTTTGTTTTCACACCGAAGAGCTCTTAACAATATTTATGTTATAAAAAAAAGAGTGCGAAAAAAACAAGACTTTTCCTTTTTTATTTGGATCAAAAAGAAACTTTGGGATTGCTGAATCAAAGAAAAAAAAAGAATCCATTTGAAAATAGAAAGCAACGGAGCCATCATAGTATTTTTTAACTCCTCCGAAAGGAAGGGTGGCAATTTGATCATTTACCCATCTGCTGGTCTATTTTTATCTTTCTTGAATGGAAAGGTAAGGGTCAATTTTATTGTAGAGCCGTATGCAATGCACAAAAGATGATGCCCGTACGGTTGTTCAATTCTATCTTTTTTCCTATTATTCTTTATCTTTCATTTCTGTTCCTTTGATCACACTAGATAGAGAACCCTTCTATCATCAGGGTAATGATCCATCAACCTGCGAGTTCTTTTTATGAGGCGCAAACGGGAGAATTTGTCCTGGAAGCGGAAGAACTGCTGAAACTACGCGAAACCATCACAAGGGTTTATGTACAAAGGACGGGCAAACCATTATGGATTGTATCTGAAGACATGGAAAGAGACGTTTTTATGTCAGCAACAGAAGCTCAAGCTTATGGAATTGTTGATCTTGTAGCAGTTGGATGAAAAAAAATGAATTTTGTGTAAATCCGTGATTTGAGATTTTATGTCCGCATTTACTATTCTATTAACTATTAAATAGAAAAATTTTATAACCATCCGGTTAGGATCAATCTAAACCAGCCCATTAGGTATATGATTCAACATGCCAACTATTAAACAACTTATTAGAAATACAAGACAGCCAATTCGAAATGTCACGAAATCCCCCGCTCTTCGGGGATGTCCTCAGCGTCGAGGAACATGTACTAGGGTGTATGTGCGACTCGTTTAGATCATCAGCTGGCACAAAAAAAAGCAATAAAACCTCTTTCCAGTATGAATGATCAGTACCAGTAAATAGGATAGAATGGAAGAAGGAACTCCATTCACTATCTAAAAAGAAGCAAATAGATCCCTCTATTGTGTATAAAGTTTATGGTTCCATTGGTGCAAATCCAATCACCTGAATTTCAGATGAGAAGCAATTCTCCATTGGTAGCAAATGGTTATCCATTAAGCGGAGGAAATCTTATTGAAATTCAAAAAAAAAACATACAAAAGAAGTGCTCACTCGGTCAAGAACGGACTACGAGGGTCAGCTACCCAGCTAACTTTCATAATTAAATACCGTTACTGTATAGGTGGGTCTTATCGTGAAAGACCTCTTACTGGATAATTCATGGGTAGAGCCAAAGAGTGTGGTATGAACTATACAAGTTACCAATAACATTGATTAAATGAAGTAAAGGCTCCGGTGTATAGAGAAGACCTCACCGTTTAAGAAGTAACCATAGAAACGACGGAACCCACTATTTCTTTATCCATTTAATTTATATTTTTTTTTTTTTCTTATTGACTATATTTTTGACACCTAGCAAAAGAAAAATTATTATTTCTTCCGTATTTCGCAGTAAAATACCTAAAAATAAAAAGAAAAATCGTGGTCGGGAAGGTTATAGTAGCCAAAGCCATTGGAATTTTTATTTTATACATTGGAAAAATCCGTTTGGTTATTAATAGACCAGGACGGGAAAAATAATAACTGAAAGAAAAGAAATCAATTAGTTATTCATCAAAGTTTTATTTATTCAATGACCAGAATTAAACGCGGATATATAGCTCGGAGACGTAGAACAAAAATTCGTTTATTTGCATCAAGTTTTCGAGGGGCTCATTCAAGACTTACTCGCACTATTACTCAACAAAAAATAAGAGCTTTGGTTTCGGCTCATCGAGATAGGGATAAGCAAAAGAGAAATTTTCGTCGTTTGTGGATCACTCGGATAAACGCAGTAATCCGGGAAGGGGGGGTATCCTATAGTTATAGTAAATTAATAAATGATCTATACAAGAGACAGTTGCTTCTTAATCGTAAAATATTGGCCCAAATAGCTATATCAAATAAGAATTGTCTTTATATGATTTCCAACGAAATCAGAAAAGAAATAGATTGGAAAGAATACACCGGAATAATTTAAACGGAGTTCCCCGGAGAATGAACTCCGGGAAGGTGGAGTCTAAATTACTATCAGAAAATAGGCTAAAGTAATCAAAATGAATGAACACGTTCAATAAAAAAAATCTTTTTTTTTTTTTCGATTCGTTTTTTTCTTACGACATGAGAAAAAATATGGATTCTGAGATTTGTCGAACAAAACACCAATCCGCGTTTGAGTTCGGATTGGAATTCTGATTCAAAAAGAATAAGCCTATTTAGTTCTGGTTCTAAGACCAGTAGTTCTAGCGGTTGACTCGGTTCTTTCAAATTGTTTCTCATTATTGAGAAAAGGTAACAAAGATAAAATACGAGCTTGTTTTATAGCAATAGTAATTAATCGTTGTTGTTTCAAGGTCAATCTATTCACGCGTCTAGATAATATTTTTCCTTGTTCACTAATAAATCGACTAATTAAACTCATGTTTCTATAATCAATTCGATCCCCCGATTGAATCGGGGGCAAACGCCTACGAAAAGATCGCTTGGATTTAAGAAAGGGTCGCTTGGATTTATCCATGGTTTGTTTTTTTAGTTTATTTCTTATACCGAAAATCCTATTTCGTAATTGTAATTTTAACCCCAAATAGGATTATTTTCTATTTGAATATGTTCTATATAATGTCATTTTTCTTCTTTCAAGGATAAGACATAGATAAGACATACTTGGTTCGATCTATTTCTTTATTTCCCCATGAATCGTATGTTTGTAACAATAGGGGCAGAATTTTCTCAATTCTAATCGATTGGGCGTATTGTGCCGGTTTTTTTGAGTAATATATCTGGAAATGCCCGTTGATACCTTCTTAACACCGTCTCGGATACAACTGGTACATTCCAAAATCACCGTTACTCGCGCATCTTTCCTCTTGGCCATGAACCTCCTTTGGATTTTTGATTTACTCAACTCTTCTATTTTGATTCGAAACGAAGAAAAAGAAAGAAAAAAAAGAAGTTACTAACTTGAAATCCAATTCTAAAAGATAAAAATCAATAAAGTAATAATAAATCAAAGCCATAGTAAATAATAAGGAAGACAATTAGTTCGAAACTCTATTTCAACCTGAAGGACGGTGGTATTTCAGTTAAAAATCTTGTATTCTTGCCCTAGACTCGCATTTTCCCCCATGCCTCTATTATTAATATTCCTTTAATTCGAACTTGAAACCGAGTCTCGCAGACGTTGAATCCACTTTTCTTCTTTCTCTTTCGTCCCTTATTCTAAAAATAAGAAAAAAAAGAGAAAAAAGAGAAAAAGGGGAAGGGGGGATTAGTCACAGATATTTGATTGTATCTCTAATCTTCTTCATTCCTTCCGAATAACTAGAATCAAAAAAAGGGGAATGTCAACGCATCTGGGAAAAAACGATTAATCTCTATCAATAGACCTGCTAAAGCCCCGAACCATAGCGTACTTAGTACTGGGGCCACGGAGAGATATGTTTTTAGATCTCGCATTGAAAAACCTCCCTTTTTATTTATTGTAATACATACAGATAATGCATATATGATCAGATGCATATATAGTTAAGAGCTACTTAGAGTTGTACACGGAATCCCTAATTCAAATTGAAATGTACAACGATCCATAAGATTTTCCTTTTCTTAAAATGAAACCAGAAAAAAATACATCCCCTCTTAGTGAGTAGGTCCGAAAAATACTCATTTATTTTTAGGATGGGTTCTGTATTTCGTATATATATATAATAAGTCTTT